TCTCAGCAATTACTTGTTCTGATTCCACATATTGATCATTTTGCACTAAAATAAAACTTTTTGGTGGAATATTCACATTATGTAGAATATCCTGACTTTCAATAGTTACATACAGGTCTATAGAACATAGAAATGCAGGATGCCCATGACGGGTACGTGTGGGATGAACCAAATCCTCATTAAATTTTATTTTTCCATTAGAAGGAGCCCGTACATGTTCGGCAGTGCCGCCGGTGAATACTCCACCGGTATGAAAAGTTCTTAATGTTAGTTGAGTACCTGGTTCCCCAATTGATTGACCCGCAATAATACCTACGGCTTCCCCCAATTCGACCAAGTCGCCATGAGTGGGACTCCGACCATAACATAATTGACAGATCCAAGATGTACTCCTGCAAGTAAAGGGGGTTCGAATAAATATTAGTTGTGTTCGAAAGGTTATGAATCGATTGACAAGTCCAATTCCAATATCTTGATTTCGAGCGGCAATGCATCGTACACCCATATATATATCGTCCGCTAATACACGACCAATTAATGTTTGGATAAAAATTCTTTTTGCTATCCCATTTCTAGGACTCACGGAAATACCTCGGATAGTACCGCAATCCGTTCTACGTACAACAATGTGTTGAACTACTTCAACAAGTCTACGCGTGAGGTATCCAGCATCTGATGTTCGTACAGCAGTATCTACAACGCCTTTACGGGCTCCGTAGCAGGAAATTATATATTCCGTCAAAGAAAGCCCTTCGCGTAAATTGCTTTGAATGGGTAAATCGATCATTTGTCCTTGGGGATCCGACATTAATCCTCTCATACCTAATAATTGGTGTACCTGAGATGCATTTCCTCTAGCTCCTGAAAAGGACATTAAATAGACTGGATTAGAGGGGGCAGTCGTCCGAAAATTAGGATTCATTTCTTGTCTCAAATATTCGCTTGTAGCATACCATATCTCAATGGATTGACGTAATTTTTCTACCGCGTGTACATTCCCATAATGATAGTGTTTCTCCAAAATAAAACTTTGTTGTTCAGCATCTTGGACTAACCATCCCTTAGAAGGTATTGTTAAAAGATCATCAATTCCTAATGAAATAGATGTAGCAGTGGCTTGCTGGAAACCCAGAGTTTTCACTTGATCCAGGATGTGTGATGTATATGCCATTCCGAAGTGATCTATTAATCTACTAATAAGTCGTTTCATGGCAGCTCCATCTATCACTTTATTGTGAAAGACCAGATCGGCCCGTTCTGCCATAAGTACCTCCATATTCTGCTGAGTAGGATTCGACAATGGGTCTGAGTCAGTGATTCGAAAACTTCCTTTCCTAAATCTTGATTTACGTAGAAATTCAGGAATTATGATACCAGTTAAACCGGAGAGACTCGGATTCTTATTTTCGCGGGTATCGCGTAATTAGTTAGTTTAGATAGCGTATGAGTAGGCCCGACAAAACCCCTGTATGGCTTCTTCTATTTCTCGATAAAAAGAAATATGACCAACTGTGGTTCGAATGTATATGCAACGGATTTCTTTTTTTACACTTCTTACTATTAGATAGTGTCCATAAATCTCATGATAGGTACCCAAAGATTCATATTGAACTTCGATGGGAACTTCTCTTAAGCCAATAACACGTTGATCTAATCGCCAACGGAGCCACAAAGGACTATCTAAATTGATTTGTTTTCGACGATAAGCTCCAAGTGCATCATAGGAACTACAAAAATAGAGTTCTTTTTCTTTCGTATACCTATAGTTATTATTGTCAACTGTTTCATTTTGATAGTTTCTGTAATTACATGGATTATACCTATTTGCACAAATACCTCGACGATTCCCGATGGTTAATACATAGAGCCCAATAAGCATATCTTGAGTTGGTACAGAAATGGGATCCCCAATTGCTGGAGACAAGAGATTCATATGAGAAAACATAAGTAAACGAGCCTCGGCTTGAGCTTCCAAAGATAAAGGTACATGAACAGCCATTTGATCTCCATCAAAGTCCGCATTAAAGCCCTTACAAACTAATGGATGTAAACAAATAGCGCGTCCCTCCACTAAAATGGGTTGGAACGCCTGTATGCCTAATCTATGCAGGGTGGGTGCTCTATTCAGCAGTACCGGATGTCCCTGCATAACTTCTTGAAGTATTTCCCATATAATTGGTTCTTTTTCTCGAATTTTACTTTTAGCAATCCCTATGTTGGAAGCAACATGTTGTCTGATTATACCACGAATTACAAATGTCTGGAAAAGCTCTATTGCTATTTCTCGAGGTAATCCACATTGATGTAATGAAAGTGAAGGGCCCACGACAATGACAGAACGCCCTGAATAATCGACCCGTTTACCAAGCATAGTCTCACGAAATCTTCCCTCTTTGCCTTCAATTACATCTGAAAATGACTTGTAAACTTTATTATGACCGTCCCTCATTGGTTGTCCGCGGATCCCATTATCAAGAAGTGTATCCACGGCCTCTTGTAC